TTGGATTCAAAAAAGCATAGGCTTCGGGCAATTTGCCGAAGAAAAAACTACTCGAATAAAGGGGCGAATTAATACAGATCAAACTAACGATATTAAGCATAATAGACATTTTGTTCTTGGAGATAATTGCATTTTGGTTGCATTTTTGATATAAGGAAAAAGAAAGAAAGTAAATAAGGTAGACAAAAAATCCTTCTTTTTCTTTGAATACATACAACCAAAAATCCTCCAATTCTCAAAGGAGAATAGAAGAAACGATACTTTCATACAATATCTTAATTGAATTCTATGTAATGATCAATAAATTCAGTTGAATTCTGTATCTATATGTATCAAAATTCGAATACCGGTCTATTCTATTATTCTATAGATATAGAAGATCTATATTCTATAGATATGGAATCTTTCTAGATATTTATTTGGGCTGGAGTTGACAAACAACCAATAACAATATTATTGTTTCTTAGTGTCAATTAGCAATTGAAATGGGGCGTGGCCAAGTGGTAAGGCAACGGGTTTTGGTCCCGCCATTCGGAGGTTCGAATCCTTCCGTCCCAGCACGGATCCATTTCTCCATTATTCCCATATAAACCCTATCATAATATAACATAATCTAAAAAGGAAGTGGGGGGGGTGGATAGCAGTTAATCTATATTACTTTAAACATCTGTGTCTGTTCGAATTTCATTAACAAATGATCAAGTCCCATATTCTATAGTATAGTAGATATAAAACATCTATAACAAACAACAAATAGTGACAACAGTTCCGTCTATCTGATAGATAGGAGAAATCTTACCTATTTTTTGTTCTATTTTGATTTTCGTAATCTGATTAAAAGAATCAAAATGCAAATATTAACTTACATTATTTTTTTATACATCTCATGAAAAAAAGGATTTTTTTCTTCTTATCTTATTTCTTTCTTCGTTTCTTTGATCTATTTCAAATCTTTATTTGAAATTAGTGATGAGTCACTTCAAAAAGAAAGACCGATCCGCCTATAAAGATCAAAGGCGGTGCTTATTGTCCAATTTTCTTCAAACCCAACCCAATCAAACTCAAATAAATTCAAAAATGATGTTTAATTTAATTTTAATATAGTTAATTTCATTTAGAAATATAGAAATATTTTTTTTTAATAAAAAAATATTTTTAATGATTCCCTATACGTGGAATCTTTGAAAAAGTAGGAAATCGTTTAATTTATCTTATTAAGTCACTTGAAGATGCAGATTCCAAAACTTAGTCGTTTCTATATTATTTCCATATATATATCTATATATTATAGATTTCTTTTATAGATTTCTTTTTTCTTTCTATTATCTATTTTATATATATTCTATTAGTCTGTTAAATATGTTAAAAATGTTGTCTTGCTAGGATTTTTTCAGAAAAATATTGTTTCATGTATTATATATTCATATATAGAAGAAAAAGTGTAGATTGCGATGTCTATGGACAGCTGAACCGATGACTATTCATGATTCCGTAATTGAATCAATTCCATACCGGTTCCAAATTAGAGGAATGTTATGGTAAAACTTCGTTTGAAACGATGTGGTAGAAAGCAACGTGCGACTTGAAGGACACAACCCGTTGTGGATTTTTACATCCACCATTTTCGATTTGTCTAGAAATGAGGTGCTCTTGGCTCGACATTGTTTGTTCTGTTACACTTGAACCCTTCGTTTTTTGTCGGGTTGTAAATAGTTCATGATGGAGCTCGAACCGAAAGTATTAATTCATTTCTCAGGGGCAAGGATCTAGGGTTAATGCCAATCAACTGGAACAACTTCGTAAATATATGGACAATCGAAAGGATCCAACTCGAGCAAGTTTCCAATTCAAAAGCAAAACTTGTTGAAATTGATCCAAATTTTGCGATTCAACGTGTATCATACTAGAATCAACCATCCATAGGATTCTTTGATAGAAAGAAATAAATATAAATTTAAAGGGTATGTTGCTGCCACTTTGAAAAGATTAAGAAACACCGAAGTAATGTCTAAACCCAATGATTCAAAATAGGAATAAAGGGTTTAAAAACAAGGAAACACCCTTTTAGTTGTTAATTCTTTCGATAGTCTCAATAACTGGATTTGACTAAAGAATCCAAATAGAATTTGAAATAGTTTAACCGGTATAAACGAAAGGGAGTAAAGACTATTCAATAAATGAAATTCACTAAAGATTTTTCTTTGAGCTATTTGAGAGTTATCCGACTTGAGTTATGAGTACGAGCGGTTTCTTTTTCATTTTTCAGGAAGAAAAAAGACTGGAATCGTAGTCTAATTGATTTTATAGGCCCGTTTGTTATTTAATTTATTCGAATTGGATACATAGACAAAACTTCGAATTAAGTCATTTTTTCTCGAGCCGTACGAGGCGAAAACTTCCTATACGGTTCCAGGGGGGGTATTGTTCATCTATATCTATCCCAATGAGCCGTCTATCGAATCGTTGCAATTGATGTTCGATCCCGAAGAGAAGGAAAAGA